AAGCTTCTTTCCTGTATTGTATTAAGTAGACTCGGTTCGGAAGCGAGCTTGTAAGTAAAGAGAACCATTGAGAAATGCATTTCCTATAAGGAGGTAGTTGTTCCCTCCCTACCTGCGCATAGAGCGAGTTGTAGTTTTGCTGTCGGAGTTCCCTACGGTTTTAGATCCAGTTTCATTTCACTCTCTTGATCGGTCTCTTTTCCTTTATGGATTTCGGCCTGGTAACTCCGTCCATCCTCCCCCGGCTCAGTCAGTCAAGCTATATATCCTAACCCTGAATAAAGACGGGGAGGGTCTAGCTGAAGCTTTAGATTCACCTCTGCGGAGAATTCATCTTCTGCCTATGAAATAGCGAAATAGCATCCGTTTTGGAGTAACGGTAACGGAACTGTTCTAAGGCTTGTCGCCGATGCTTTCAATCTTCGTGTTCTCTTGTTCCTGTTCCCACAACAACGGGATGAAAATCACTGAAATGAAGGAAGACCCTGCTCTACACTTCGCTGGCGCTAGCAAGGGAAAAGATGGACATATAAACTAAGCGACATCCAACAGAAGCCTAGGCTCGAAAGAAAGAGGTGGGGAATGCCTTCTCCGTTTACTATGCATAGCCCGGCCCACCACTGAACACTGACTAAAAGCAGCAAGGCTCAACCCTGGACAGGCGGTGGAAACTGCCAAGCTGGAGTACGGTAGGAGCAGAGTCAGTCTCTCGTTCTGATGCTGGGCATGGGTATCGATCACGATCTGGAGATGGAACTACTGAGGATTGACCAAGATCGAAGCTCAAACTAAGATCTTGGCTTCGTAACTCCTTCCTTCGGGTATGCTCTGCCTTTCGGATTGATAGATCACGAACTCATTTTGATTGGAGCATTAAGTCAATACAAAGTGCTGTTGGTCTTATCGCTGCTTCTTCAACAACCTAAGCCAAGTAGGTCCTATCAAGCAGGGAGCTACTACTAACATCTTTTAACAACTATCTGCCTAACCTACTCAACTTCCTTAAGCCAGTCCCTTCCCTGCAGGTTGACTCCTTTTGCTAGCTTGCCTGGCTCTTCGATTCGTTACTCTTTCCATAGGGCATTCGATATGTATTACAAGACTCTAACTCTAGCAATTCCGACTTCGTTTTATACGTTCTATTGATCGATAGCCATCACAGCATCAAAGCTAACAACAGTAGCGGGGTTGAGGCATCATAAGAAGGGGGTGGCATATCAGAGATAGCTGGGTGAGAACCTGCAGGTGAATCTCCCAGGGTGAGAAACAACCGGTAAATCAGGTGCTCGTACAGGTCACTCCTACGCCGCATCTTCAGGAATCACAATTTAAACAGTGGCTACCTGAATGAGAAGCATTAAGGGTTGAGATAAGCGACTTCCTTCAGTACGGGATAGAGTTGCTCTTTAGGTGCACCCTTAGCAATAAGATTAGGAAGAAGAAGTCATCGAAGAAGTCATAATGCTTGCCTCATCTATCGTCAACGGGTGCTATACCTTCATTCGTTGCTAGATGCGTATTACATCAATCAGTGGCCAAGGCGCCGAATCCTGTTGATTAAGTCGTTGTATCCGTCGATACCTACCTGCTTGGTAAGGGCTCACCTGTTGATTGTCTTCCTGGCTATTCAACTGCGTAGCGAATGAAGTCCTGCTGAACTTTGTTATATTCAATAGCTGGATTCTCCCAGTCCGTAGAGAGTACTCTTTCCTAAGTTGGCTTCTTCGGAGGCTGCTCTGCTACCACCTAAAACATATACTGTGACCTATTTCAAGTAATAGTTTTCAATTTACAGCCTTCTAAGGAGCACCTCAAGCTTAAGTAAGTCTAACCCCTAGGGTGAGCTGAAGTTCGCTACCAGCGGTGAGGTGGGAAAGCCACTATCATATTGGAGAGTTCCTTTGACTTTTTTCTTAGAGATATGTCTTCCTCCTGCCTGTCTTAGTTCTTTCAAAGGATAGATGAACTAAGACTAATCAAAGTCAAGATGAACTAATACGTGCACCTTGTGAGTAGAGGTGGGTTATAGCCCATTCCCTCCCTTCTTTCAATGGATCTTTTCCTGCCTTCTTTTCCTGCGGGCATATACAGCTTACTAGTCAATGCACGCCTCAAAATCAAGACGAGTTGCGCATTTGGGGATCCTTGACTTTCAAAGGCTCTTCCTGTCGACTGACTGGTTACCTAGAGCATTCCCCTCATCTAACTTCACTCACTTGAAAGAGGTATTCACGAATAGCTTCAACGGCTCTTGCAGGCACTGCTTGCGGCATCAGCGCACCTTCCGAGTTGGGTCTTACGGGTCTGCATGATATGGCTTTAGGCTACTTGCATGGAAGACCGGATGATTTCGGTAATAAGACTTTGGCAACCCGAGTTTATAGGAGACCCAAGCGGAATGGTCCTTCGTTCTTTCGAACTAATCCTTTGTGAATGCGACGAAATCACTTTAGTTGCTCAGGCTTCAAACGTACTAGCACCATGTCTCCCACTTGAAACTTGTCTGGTTTCCTCTTCTGATCGGCCCATTTCTTCATTCTTCAAGATGCCTTCTCAACATATGCTCGTCCCATCTCTGTGTTGCCAATCCTTGGCTAATTTATATGCTTTGGGGCTACTTCCTTTATACCAAGCAAGAACCGTCTGGGGTGTAAGCGGTTGTTGGCCTGTTACCAGCTCGAAAGAGCTCTTGTTGGATAAAGAGCTCCTTTGTAGGTTTAAGCAGAACTGAGCAATATCTAAGAGATCCACCCAGTCCACTAGGGGAAAAGGGCCCAGCGGCAATTGAAGTGAGTTAGGTAATGCCCAATTCACAAGCTAAAGGGAGTTCAGTCACTTCCGGATCCGGATTCAATGATTGTTGAGTGAACGAAGCCAAGTCAGTAGCCGGCTTGAGAGATGCGAAACCTTAAGTGGCCAAGAAAGGGATGAGTGCCGCTTAACTGATTTAGGACTGAAAGAAGGCGGAACATGGATCCGTACGGGGAGAAGAGAATCTAGGCTCTCTAAACTAGACCGATTGGACTGCTTTCAAAGGCTTGATTGCCCCTTGGGAGAAGTTGAATCAGGGTAGAGGGCCTATTTGTATTTGATTTGAACTAATTCGAATCTCGTGACCCATGATCCTTAGGAAGGGCAGAAGGGCTCGATCCCAGACCAGGCTCCGCTCAAGGCGATGGATGACTATCACTTACTCTTTTCCCTACGACCGAGTGAGCAGCTGTTCTTGCTCTTCTTGAATCAGTTGCATTTGATTGGGGAAGGTGGTCCCGTATCGGTATTAAAAGTAGTTACGGAGACAATTCTTTCCCTTAGTTTGATGTTCAAGAAAGCCTTTCTCGAGAGTCGGCTTTAGTGATATCAGATTCTTCCGAAAGCTTGGCACTAGGATCTTCATCTTAGCTGGTAGGTGACCTGGCTCAATCTTATTAGCTGGTCTTGCTGGCTCTCCTCTTGCTTCCACCGTGATGGGATGGATGTCGGTTCCTTCTGAGATCTTGACCATCGAAGCCAGGGTTGCGAGAGCATCTGCGAACGGATTCTTTTCTTGGCCCTGGGCATGTAAGTGAAGGTGATTTTTCTGAACCGAATGGTTAGCTCTTCCAAGTATTCCCGATAGGGAATCCACTTGGGATCCCTGGTCTTCCAGTCCCCCACAGTTTGGCATATGATGAGGACAGAGTCTCCATATACTTCGATGTCCCGTATTCCCCAATCCAGGGCTGCTTGCAAACCCATGATGCAGGCTTCATATTCAGTGATGTTGTTGGTGCATGGAAACTTCAGTTTGACTGAAAGAGGGAGATGGGTCCCTGGGGAGATACTAGCACTGCGCCCACTCCGTTCCCGGATACATTAGCTGCTCCATCGAAAAACATCCTCCAGTCGGGGTATTCTTATGATTCTTCTTCTGTTGTGAACATTACCTCTTCGTTTGGGAAGAAGGTATGCATGGGCTCATAATCTGGTAAGGGGTTGTCTGCCAACTGATCTGCAATGACTTGCCCTTTTACTGCCTTCTGGAGGACATAGATGATGTCGAATTCTGATAACAACATCTGCCTTTAGAGGTGTATTTCTTTTTTTCCTGTTAACGAAGGCTTCTAAGTACTTCAGAGGATCCATCCGTGCAATGAGCATGGTGGTGAAGTTTAACATGTAGTGCCGCAGTCGATGCGCTGCCCAAGCCAGGGCACAGCAAGTCTTTACCAAGGCGGTGTACCTTGTTTCATAGTCTGTGAATTTTTTGCTGAGATAGTAGATAGCTCTTTCTTTCCTTCCGGATTCATCACATAGCCCCAGTATGCTTCCCATAGATGACTCTAGTCCGGTAAGGAAAAACGTCCCGCACAGGAAGGAAAGAGAGACGTATGGCTATCTATTCTCTTTCCACGAGTGACTTGCTACTATTACTACTATTTGCCTACTGCTACTATTACTGCTACTATGATGCTATCTTTCTTCTCAGCTTCCTTTCTAGTGACTTTCTTCTTCTGGAGGTGACTGAGACTCAACCTTATTTCCATTTATTGAACTCGAAGGCGCTACAATTCATAATAGAAGAACTTAGGGTGGGCGCAACATATATAAACTTCCATTCCAGTACAAGGACAGCAGACTCAGGGCTAACGTCTGATTAGTCGGATTAGTACGATCTATCCTCTTGGAATGAGCCTGGCTCGGGGCTCAGCGAGAGGATAATGCATTTCTCGTTGATTGAGGCACCTCACCGAGATTCGGTGGCCATGGACCGGGGAAGAAGCTACCACTCAAGGTTGGGTTGGCGATGGAGGGTGCCTAGAATCACGGCAATCCCTCACTTCAGCTCCGCTGCGGGGTCAACTGGATGGTAATTGGCACTCCGGTTCAGATGCAGACTTTCGAATGAATTTATCGATGGATTCAGTGAGAATAAATGAATATTCACATGCATCCCTTTCTTAATCTTGTTAATACTCTTACCAGATGGTTGTTCGCTACAGCCTTTCTTTAAGTCTCGCCTAGCCTCTCCTGGCGACGGCGGGACTACCACCTATTGATAGATCCGGATTTTAACCTGAATGCCCTTCTTCCTATGGTTAGTTAGGCAGACGCCTTTCTAATCCAGTTCAGGCTTTAGTTCCTTCTCTGTCCACTAGTGCAGCTTCCAGCTCTATCTATGGTAGTCGCTTGACTCGGTCTTCTGAATCCCTTATCTACTGTACTGTCTGAAGAAGGAAATGTTTTTCTCGAATTCTAAGCTTTCTTCTCAGGCAGTGCCCAATTAAATCAAAGAAAAAGAAAGCGATTCCCGATCCCGCAACCTATCCTTTATAACGTCGTTCTTGGCCCCTCAACGTCGTTCCTTTTGCATCTTTGGAAAATCAACTGCCATTGATTGAAAGGATGAAAATAGAAATGAATGCACGAAGAACTCTGAGGGCGCAGTGGCAGAGAGCGGTTAATTAGAAAGGGAAACTAGGACTAGGAGTGAAAGAGCTCCCCGGGGTATCAGAGGGGATGAAATGGCTTCTTCTTCCCTTCCAGGGGCACAAAAACAACAAGCCATTCTATAACTACAAGTAAATCAATTCACTTGCTTTCCGTTGAAGTTGAATAAATAATCTCCTTAGGCTGAACCACTAGGCTCCTGTTACTCGGTTCGCAGTTTCTCTGAATCAGACGTCGAGATTGGCATCAACGTCGCAAGGAAGCTGATGGATGAAATCGGAATGAAAGGATAGCCACCTTAGTGACTGTCCGCTTATTTCAAGTCTTGTTAACGGCCCTCGGTCGAGTTACTTCCGTTCCTCTCCTGAAGTCGAGCTCTAAACCCTCTCCCAGACTCCGACACCCCGGAGGGATCCTCCTCTTCCTCATCGTCGTCATCTCCATCTCCCGATTCTTAGTCTGCTTTAGGGGCTGCTGCCAGTGACTCGTGAAAGAGCAGGTTCATAGCGCTAAGTGGAACGAACGAGGAGACAAGAGCTTTCAGCTCCCCCTTGGTTAATAGGAAGTGGCACGAAGAGATCCAGCTGGACCGAAGTAGCTAGCCAGAGGAACGCAGGAAGGTTCTGCTTTAGGTCTTCGGAAGGTTGGAACCACCAATTGAGCTAATTCTTTAAGGTTAGGAACGATAGGAGCGGAGTCCCTCGACCCCTAAGGGGAGGAACGACTGGAAGTCGATTTGGCCTGTCAAAGGACCTTCTCTTCTAGCTTGTTTGATTGACTTCTTTCAGATGCCACTAAGCTTTCCTCTAAGGCATTAATTAATCCGAACTGAGGCAAAAGAAGGACGCCTCGTTTAATCCTCTCGATTGGCCTCCTCCCGAGCCCTCTCATTGGAATCTGACTCTGTTTCAGTTACTTTGTTGAACATCAGGGCCTGCCTAATCAACTGCTTCCATCGCACTCAAAGCGGCACATGTACTTATAATATAAATAATATAAAGATCAGTCAAGGTTCACTAAGAGAAAGGATTGACTTGCCACGCCAAGCCAAGGGCTCTCAAAGCCGATTTGTAAGTAATGAAGTTGGCCTTCTTGAGGTGCCGACCATCCGTCGAATGAGACTCAGGCATAAGAAGTAGTGAATACAATTCCCCAACCCAAAAGACTGATCATTCCAGGTCTGCTTTGCTGTAAAAGCCGGGGCATTTATGGCACTGCTGCCACCAAGAATGCGTTCCTCTGGCGTTGGGGACCCCATCCTCGGATGTGAAGGCTTGGGCAGGGGAGTCAAATGTATCAACCTCCGTGAGTGTGGTCAATAATCCTTCTTGGGTCATCAAATTGGGATTGCCATAGGCATGGGAATCCAACCGGGGTTCATGACAACTATTGTTACTAAGGCAAAACGTGAAATGAAAAGGTTTTCAAATATGTCCCACCCTCCCTATCGCTTTAGGGATTGAAGGCCTCTCCAAGCCTGATAAAAGAGAAGATTGGACCTCGGCCTAAATAAGATCGATGTCCTGGGCTGACCTATCGCTTCTTCCCTATTAGTAAGTTGCCTCGATTTCTTTCCCTTCTGTCCCCCCGGGTTTCTGATTCAGCGACCGACCACTTTAGTAGCATTCTCTTTCTGATTCCTACAGGGAAGCATCCGACCAGTTCAATCAATAGTAGGATTCAATTTCCCACCGATGCTGCTTCCGAACCAAGGAGTTGAGATTCCTCGATGGATTCTTTGTTGCCTGCATTTGATTGACTTCCACCTCAAGCCTTGAAATTGGCGAAAATCTTTTCCGCTCTGGATTCCTACCATCCTTTAATCCATAACCAACCGGCCAGGATCAACTGATGTCGGTCGGGAATAAGATCCATCAAGGGAAGCAGTCGGCCAGCCTTTGATGGACTTAGGCAGTAGCTAGCTTCTGATTCCTACTTGAAGGTATTAACCAACCACTTATCGATAAGGGCCTTCCACCCTTCTTTCCGACAAGATTGGATATTAAATTCCTCTGCTCGGGAGGCATCAAAGAAGTAGCTAGTAAGGGCTGGGGATAAGCCGGGATTTCCTAGCCTTCTTTTATTATGCCACCATGACTCCAGTCAAGCAATACAAAGAATGACATTGACCAGCCAGATATCACGTAGAAAAGAGAGATCCGACCCCCTCACGGGGAGCCTAGTCGAAGGAGTAGTTCGCAGAGCACTATGGAAAGGCTATGTGCAAAGGAAGAGGGGCAGCTATCTGGGCTATTTAACAGGGATAGTCTTATTGCGCGGAAAGGGATAGTGCGGGCTATTTGACTGGACAAGTGGTATTTCGCTTCGGGTCTTTGTGATGCCTATCGGCTCGGGTGTTGCGCCTTTAGTTGGCTTAGGACTTTGTGGTCAACTTCTATTCTGCTTGTTGAAAGGTTCGTCCGGATCTCTTCCCGGGTCAACCCACTCAATATCCGAGAGAAGGTTTTTGCACTCTTCCTGGCTTGTGAGCTTCTGGATTTCATCTTTATGCTTATACCTTAATCACTGATTTCATCAACTTATAAGGTAATCGATCAGTGGGATAAGAAAGATGAGTGAATAAGAACGAGGCTGAGTGTTATAAGGCGGCTAGGGCAATCAGTTAATCTCTTTATGAAATAGATCTCCCTTCGTCTGGCTTAGCTCATGGAATAGTAGCTCTTCCGCTATAGTAGCTCTGGGGTGAAAGATCAACAATAAGAGGAATGGATGGCACATCAGAAAGAACCTCAGAAGAATTGGCATCAACTGTAGTGTCAGCTCTTGCATAAGTGGTACCAACAGCTGCTGATGTATCTGTAGCCGCTGCAGGTGGAGGTGGTGCCATGGTGGCCTGTGAATCCTGAGTAATATAATAGGCAGAGGTAATGGTTTGACAGAACCAGTGATATTGGGAGTGGCAGAATCCGATGGACTGGCAGGCAAGGAGTCCAGGTGAAGTAGAGCCTGGCCGATCTGCAAAAGGAAAGGAAAGGCCTAAACTAATACTATGCCTCAAAATCAGAAGAGGACCAACCTTAAGAGTAATACGAGTCTCGGTTGGCAGCAAACGTAGACAGATGAAATAGCCAGGTATAGGATCGCCCGGGGACCAAGGTAATAGCGAGGGCAAACGGCACTTTTGGTTTTCAAATCGACTCTCTTCGTGTAGGGTAATAACGGCACGGCAAGATCATTCCGGCACAGCTTAATCTGGTTTGCGGCTCTATTCAAACAAAGACTAAGCGAGATCACGAGAAGCGGTGTCTGTAGCCTGTTGATTGGCTTTATCCTATCTGTTCTTCCGAACAGTTCTAGAAAAAAGGGTAGCCTATTTCTTTCCAATTCTTTTTGCCTGAAAGCTTGTTTGTGCGGGCTCATGTCCGTATTTCCGTACTTTCATCTCATTCCTTTCCTCTATATGCTCTTCTCCTTCGGACCCTTTCCTTTTCGCTTTCTATCTAAGCAGGGAAGCGACTCTCGTACATTCGCTTTCCACCGGCAGAACGATGCCAATTCCGCCTCAGAGCCAGAATCTAGTGGTGCTTCCTTACCGCTACAGAAGAGCTGAATTGCGCGGGGAGGAAGGCCCTTAGGCCAGAGTCCATGGTATGTGTATCTTTTTTATAGTTGAGGGGGACAAGGCAGCTTACCGGTGAGGAGGGAAAAACAAGGCATACACCCCATTTCGACCTCGACCTGTGTCATATCAGAAAAGTGCTTCTCGTTCCATATATACATACTGAGTTAGCTCGGGAGATATGGAAAAAGCCCCCAAGGAAAGTGCCTTTCGTTCTAAGGATGCCGGCCTGTATTTTCACGGCGGTATCTTGCTCTCAGTCTCCGCACTCAGCCAATCTCCGAGCTGGGACTGGATCAAGAAAAGGGAGCAGGAAAGGTTCTTTACCGCAGCTACAAGCCTGACTTATTTCGTATATGTTGCTTATCGTTTTCTTTCATCATCGAGATTGGGTGTTCAGTGTACCGTACTGTATAAAAATGACGGGCCGCTCTGTCATTGTCTGATTTTTGGCATCTGATTACAATCGATCTCATGTCTCGACTTATCGTATTTTTGCCCCTGCCATTATTGTATACTATTTGAGTTTCGTTGCTGGTTTTTTGGACGTTTTCTAGGATCCGAAGGAACCGCTCTTCCTTCTTTTTACTCCCTCTGAGATTTTGTTTTACTTTTTTAATTTAAATCTTTTTTTTATCATTCAATCTCTTTTTTTTATCATGCGTTTGTCTTTGTTTTCCTTTTTTCTCTGTGCTTCTAATGAATTCCATTCTAATTTCTCATGTTTCGGGTGGGCAAGTCTTAAGAAAGGAATAGCAGAAAAGGCAAGTTTCGAATTTCTATCAAAGTCAAAGTCAAGATTCATCGACTAAAGACTCAAAGAAAGAACAAAGAAAAACAACTCATGTTAGAAGGAGCCAAATTAATCGGTGCTGGAGCTGCTACAATTGCTTTAGCGGGAGCTGCTATTGGTATTGGAAACGTGTTTAGTTCTTTGATTCATTCCGTGGCTAGAAATCCATCATTAGCAAAACAATTATTCGGATATGCCATTTTAGGCTTTGCTCTAACCGAAGCTATTGCATTGTTTGCTTCAATGATGGCCTTTTTAATCTTATTTGTCTTTTAATTCATTTTTTATCTTGTCTTCAAGCCCAGGGCGAAAGGCGAATGCCGAAGGCGGCTTGATATCCCCTCCCAACCGTCTGCCGCCCCACCTCCAGAGCCGGGGACTCTGTTCCTCTTCCCGAGAAGAAAGTGCTGCACTTTGGTTTTAAAAAATGTGAGCTAGCTGTAAATGAACTACTGGGACTTGATCATGCGCCTCTTTAGGCCATGTAAGTAGGCAGCTTGGGCAACCGAGTCCAGTCCACCCCGTGCCGGGCTCTTCTTGTAGACAAGAGAGCTACCCATAGGTCTAGGTTTCGAAAGAACTAATCGGAATCAGAGGCCCTCTCCTTACGTATTAAGAGATCGCCTTCTTTCATGTGTTAAGCATTTCACATCGTGAGCTTAGTAATCCGCTATCTCATGAAAAGCAGACTCTAAATACGGGCTTTTGCCACTCAAAAAGAGATGTTTTGCTGACATTAAAAAAAAGCATACTTTACGATAATAGCTAAAAAACTGCCAAAAAAAAGCTTTTCATTGAAAAATCCCGGGAAAACGCAACGCAATTGGAATCAGGAGCTTCCGATCCCATCTATTTGAAAAACGGAAATGGACTTTTTTTTACAGCCAAAAATCCCGGGAAAACGCAAGAAGTACAGAAGAGCAGGAAATTGCATATTTTGAATGAAGCTATCAGCGACACCCTCTTAACCTTCACCAAAGAATCCCCATGCTTCAAAAGAGGGCGCGGGCCGGGCAAAGATAATTTAGTTCGTCTAATTACTTTCTTTCTAGGCACAAAAATTTCTAGGCTTCATACGTTCTACTAAGCCCGGCTGCTGCTCCCACTACTGCTTCGGCAGCGTCAGAAGCTAGAACATCTGGAGCAAATAAAGGATAGGAAGAATACGTTATAGATGGTGCCTCCACGTTCTGAGTGAGGGAATGCACGATCACCTTTGACTTGACTTGAATGATAAGGCCCCATCGAAAGAATTTAAATTCCAATTGGTAACTTGCTTTTCGGGGGGCTGCCTTCTGGGATTTAGCCAAGCTGGGAACAACCGACCGTCTACTCTCGTTTAGAGAGCGTTTTCTTGTCGTCCGAAACACCTATGACGAGATGTTCGAGCTCAATAAGATTCTATGCTGCCTTCGCGGATCAATTAAATGCTAAAGTGAGATGTCCCACCTTCCTTAGCTGCTTGCCAACAGAACTGCTTTTCTTGCTTGCTTGGCTTGCAAGATTTGTTTCTTTCCTTCATCACGCCCTAGCCTTTAGCCCCATGCCTTCCACCGGCGCTTATTGCTTACTATAAGGCTTTTGCATTGCCGGTTGTTTTCGGTTGGCATTTATGTATGCGCTAAGGGCGGTAGCGAGCTCAAGGTTTTCCCCTCTGTATCTAACCCGAACAAGAACACTTTTTCCACGCCTATTACGTAAGGGGCCCCCACCGGGGCTTAGAGGAACGAACTCTTTGATCAGCCCAAGAGACAGAACTAGCACTCCGCCCTATGAAAAAAGCTTCACTTGCGACTGTAACCGCTCCCTGAAAGGAAGGTTTCTTCTATAAACCGTCTAGCCTTCCTAACCTTGAGATTTATTTGTCTAATGCCTGTTTAGAACAACTACTGCTCCCGCTACCAGTCCGCCTCTTCCTAGAGCTCTCCTTCCCCTATACGGAATGGATACTCTATTTGGTCAAAGTCACTTGACTTGAACTGAAACGCATCGCATTCCACAACCGAACGACAGGAACTCTTTTTTCGGCACTCGGCTTTCTCTTACATTCTTACATAGTCATATTCACCGTAGAGAGCTCTAGAGAAGAAAGATCCTTCTTTCCCTTAAAATGGAATAGTAATAGCTAGGGCGGAAAAGTCAAAGCAAGAAGGCAGTCAAGTTGTTTTCCAGTTCAAACCAGCTAGTATCAATATGCTTGAAAGCCTGAGTATTTTAAGCAAGTTTCTAGTCTCATACCTGTAATCGCATATTACCAGTAGCTCGTGTACATTATGTCTTTTGTTTTATTGGCATAGTCCGAGTCTATTAATATTTCCACCTTTTATCCAGTACAGCCAAGCCTCTATCTTTTAGCCAGCCAGCGGGGTAAAGAGTAAAGAGCAGGTGATTAGGGAGGAGGTGGTGCTTATACTAGCACTAGCATATCTGCTTGCTCTAGAGATTCTGAGTGAAAAGGTTTTATTCGAAAGCAGCTGACTTCTAACTCTTCTCCATCTGACCAGAGTAGAAAGTAGGTTCTTGTGGCCTAGGATACTCCTCTTTCCTTATAGACAGAGCCAGTTCTTGCCTATTCCTAAGTAGTAGTCGTCTTAAGACGTAAGGTAGTGCTTAGGGTTGGAGTTCTAAGCAAGCCCCCGCAGTTCCCGTATACCTTTATTCTCCGTATGACAAGTACCGTCTATGACTAGTATGCTTGATTGTGCTTATCCCTCTTTCTTTCCTTGGTAGGGTGGTTCTAGTTCCCGGGTTATGATATGGCGGCTATAGGCTCTCGATAATATATACATCATTTTACCTAGGAGTGGAGGTATGAGGATTTGTTTTTATTTACGACATGCCTCTTTTTCCGCGGGTATCTTCTACGTATTTGAGAAAAGGCTGTTAGAAGCACAAGCTTGACTTCAAAGGGGCAAAGAAGGTATCTTTCTAGCATTGAGCTAGCAGGTTCAAGATCCATCCTGTGGGCAATCCTGTTTGAAAGTTTTCAAAGTATTTTATCCTGCTTTACCTTAAGTTTTATGAAATCCAGTGCTTGCTTGCTATGAGGTAACTCGCTCATTAGTAGCAGGCCTCTCACTTCGTTCTCTTTGATTGGCACATGGATGATCAACTGAAAGCAGCACCTTCCATAGTGAGTAAAATCTCTTTCTTCTTTAGCAATCATATCTTTCGAACCCAACAACTCATGGGGTTTCGGTTTAGGCAACGACGCTACGAGTCTTGTCTGAAAGCCGAGGGAAGAGGTTATTAGACAACTTAGCTACAAGGCCGAAAGCCAGGAAGGCGGAAGCGACTAAAGCACCTACTGAGACAAACAAGCCGGCTTCGATCTATTATCTTATCTTGACCGATAGCTTCATATTCAAGAGCTATTCCCTTTGCCTATGTCAGTCAAGCGCAAGGGGCGAACCCTCTCATTGACTGTAGGACTCAAGTCATATCCAATTGCTAGAGTTTGGACATCTTGGTTCGCTAACTCATCATGCAGGGATGCACCCGCGCCCTATGCTCCGCGCTGTTGCCTGGGCAGTTCCGTGAGGAAAAGTAACAAAGATCCACGAGCTGATCTAACTGATTCATCTCGTCCAGCTCTTCTTAGGGCGGCCTAGGGCACCCTCTTTTTCCTTTCCGGCGCCGCTCCGCGACTTATGGCGAGCAAAGCCTGAATGAACGGTGTACTGTCGATGATCGCACAATTGCTTGGGTAAATGAGTTCTTCTTGCTTGTTTTAGGGATAAAGTAGTCTCCTCGTTAAAGAGAGCGATGGCACTATCCACAGATAGGGCCGAGCGGTTAACAAAGTTACACTAAAGCAAGACTGAAAGAGTTCCTTTAGTTGCTGTTGTTGTTGCTTTGGTAACGCAAGTGGGTTCTTTATGCAATCAGTAAATCTCCTTTATTCGTCTCCTCGTTAAAGAGAGCGATGGCACTATCCACAGATAGGGCCGAGCGTAGAACAAAGGAAATGAAGAGTGAAACCGTAGGCTTGTTCTTCTTGTAGCCGATCCCCCGGCTCGCCCAAAAAGCGAGAGGGGGAGCGGCGGCGAATGAGTTGTCCGGTAAGAGTAAGAGCAAAGTGCAACTAAAGCAAGACTGAAAGAGCTACTTTAGTTGTTCCTGTAGCTATGAGTTGAGCTAATTCCCTGAGCTATGAGCTACTCTTTGGAGCTAAAGGAGCTGCCTCTGTCTTTTTGTATACAGAGAGCTAACGTTAAGGTGCCCTTGAAGGTAATCACCTTAACGACTATTTATAGGTGCCTTAAACGGCCTTTCTTTGATGTAGCTCCTTGGCTTACTTACGTAAGGGCATCATTCACTGATCTAATTAGTGCTCATTATATCCGATTTCGAGTTAGTGAGCCCCTGCAGTAAGCATGATCAGGATAGTGGGGCGAGGGCCGCTCCCGGTTCAGTTCACCACCCGGGGAGAGAGTGTTGAGAGAGGTTTGCAGCCACGGATGAATCTGTAACTGCAACTTGATCTCTCTTTGTGCTCTCCCATTCCCGCGGTATGGAGCCACTTTCACGGTTTGCTTGGCGTGTCTCTTTGCTTGGAAGTGGTTTAGCTCGGGTGACAGCTGTTTTGTTCCGAGCCTTATGTTGGACCTTTCCTGCACAAAGAGACGATAGAGCTTGAATCCCTTGATCCCGGTTGGCGTGTCCGTGGACGGCTCTATCAATCAATGCCTTCTCGTACTGACCGGCCTTCTTATCCTCTGGTAACCGTAGCCCGGGCGGAAGCTGACTAAGGATTTGTTCCTTTCCCGGGTACTAGTTGCAAAGGCGAAGTTTTTGTACAGAACCAAGCGCTGCCAGTCTAGATTTCGCTAGACCTCGCGGGGGACTCGAAGGGTAGAGCGGGGGAAGCATCCCACTAACTCTCACTAGCGTTTCGGAAGCATCTCAAGTCAGCCTTTCCTGCCCTTCTATGACACGCAAATCCCCCAGCAAACAAATGGTTATCTGAAATCCTGATCAGTGTTCATTGATCATCTACGCAATTACTCGATGAGTTGATGCTCCTTCTGAGTTGATCTTCTTAGTTGCCTGAGTTGTTCTTGTTGTTGCTGTTTGGGAGGGGGCGCACTCTGTCCAGCCATGGCACTTGGGATGGCATGGCTAGGACTGCTCCTTGCCAGTGCTTGGTTCGTGAGTGCAAGCGAAGCGATGCGAGTTTGACGAGCCTCCGCCACCCTCGTTCTCGGTTTAACTTGTTGCTGTTGCTGTACCGCCAAGCCAGCCAAGCCAAGCGAGCGAGTCCGACGAGCGGACTGGACCACTTGTTCTCAGTTTCACTTGCTCTTGCTCTTGCTGTTCTTGTTAGTGCTTGAGTTCGTGAGTGCTTGCCAGGGACTACCTCGGATTCAGTTTATTAGTGCTTGCCAGGGTTGCTGTTGAGTGAGAGAGGGTACCTCGGGTGAGGTGCCCGAGTGAACGGATCATATATGCGTACTAACTCAAGACTGAAAGAGCTACTTTAGTTGTTCCTGTAGCTATGAACAGCCCCATGAGCTAATCAGTGAAATGAGTTCTGAGTTCCTTGCTCTGCAGCTACACGCGTATTGCAGTAATGGAGCAGGAAGAGAAACGTAAGGAAATGCGCTACTCGTTAAAGAGAGAGTGAAGGGTACCTCTGGTGAGGTGCCCGAAACTCTCGGTTCATCAAACCGGCCGATTCATCTAAAAGAGAACCTGTCCGGCTTGTAGCTGCGGCCCTGTCCGGGTTGGCTGCTTGTTGCTGCGGTAGAGAGAGTGAGCTAATGCATGGACTCGACTAGGAACTATTAGCTGAAGGTAAAGGTAGTTTCACAAGCTAGAGTGAGTGGCTTTATATATTTTTTCCTCCCGCCACGCTGTTATAGACTTCTAAGTGGGCTAGCTTTCCCTTCGTACTAAAATAGCGAGACATGATAGAGATACCTACAGCACGACAGAGATACATACCGAAAAGAGTCCTGCATTTTTGACTTACTGCGTAATTAGAAAAATGCATAGATAGAGTAGGTCCTTCACCTACTCGCTGTACTCTTTGTGACCTCAGCCATGCAATCAGATTAGGGGAATCAGGAGTGAACGGACTAGTATAACCGTATCCCGAGAACACGACTCAGCGAACGAAGCAAACAATTGAGCTGATCTTTCATTCGGGGTTGCACCTTTTATTTGGGAGGGCAGAAAGCCAGGAAAGAAACTTCAACTATCTCCTGTTGAGGTGAGGACTCAATTGCATGATAAAGAAGCCGAACAAGTTGATGCGAGTCCAACTCTCTGCTAAAAGAAGGAAGCAAACAAGGTGGATACGACTCTTCCAATCTAGTTTCCGATAGTCATCCTTCTATCTTATTCTTGTACTGGACCTTCTTCATTATGATCCACTATTTCTTCTATTCTTTTTGGTCATAATGGATTAGCAATCTGAGTGGCGATTCGCTCGCAAGCCTCTCTCCTCCGGCGAAGTGGAAGACTCTAATTAAAAAAAGAATATTACGGTCTAAGTCCAACAGTTCCAAAACGCCGATTAGGAGTGAGTAGGAAAAGCCAGGCAAGGCACAGCATATCAAAAATAGGGCTGATGGACTTCTTTTTCCGAGACTTATGTGCTCGTATTCAAAAACCTGATTCCAACAGAACCGATGATAAGGCTTTTCAAAGCCGATTTCCTAGCCTTCAATCTCTTCCTATTCTTTCTCGGCTTGGCTAGAAGGCAGAACTCTTTCTTTAGAGGCCACAAGCCCAGAAGAATCGAATCATCGCCCAAAAGCAAGGAATCAACGAACGATCTACGAATATCAACGGCTTTTCCCACGGTAAGAGGTAAGGGACAGGGTGAGGAACGAACAAGTAGCTAGGCTTTCCTGGTGGTTATGAAAGTAGCTTGGGTCGGTCAATCTGCCTCTTCCCCTTTCGAAAAGTGACTTAAGGAAAGGTTTAGGCAACGACGCGTAGAGTCGTCGTCTTCAAGCCGAACTGCCTGACTGGCTTTCCAAGACCAGTAGTAAACCTTGGTGAAAAACGTGAGCGGCTTTAGAAGTTCCGTTACGCTCGAGTGAACACAGCTTTTTACTCTATTAGATTATATATAGGTGGGGGCATCCCCCTTCGCCTTCGGCTTTCGATGAACTTCCGCCCGACTTTGGCTTCTGCCTTGCCCTAACTAAGTAGGTGCTCTCGCTATCTCAGAGGGAAAGGATAGTCTTAAGCCTTAACGCCCTTGCATGGGCTTGTGGGTACGAAAGTAGGCTATGAAAACGCATCTCTCAAATCTTTTCTTAATCGTTACCGAAACGATCCTCCAACAGTTCCCATTCCAACAGCAGATTCTATAGCAGCGGTAATAAGAACAGGGCTGGAGCTTCCTTATATATTATATATAAGTAAGATGTGCCGGAAATAGAACCTGGAGCCAACAGGATCTGGAACGGAATTCGATCTGCATCTGGATCTGGCAACTGGCTGATTAAGAGAAACTGCCTCTGGTGGTTCTTAATCTCGATCCCGTAGGATGGTCTTGAGAAAAGATCAGGATCAATTGCTGCTATCACTCCCTATGCTTCTGCGTCCCATACCCCAACCTCTGCGGGACTGCTCGCTTTGGCAACAGGGGGCTCCTCCACTAGTATAAGGTATGCTTCGGCCTCCCGATCCGAGATGGACGCAACGCGAGATGATGATGGGTCAACCGCGACTGGCGCTGCTGGTGGAACTGCAGCTTCCGCTCGGTGAATAAGCCCTCAAATTGTTCTAAACTGATTCGAGGACAACAAGCGTTATATCTAGTATCTATTAGTTTTCATATAATAAAAAGGCAACTAAGCGATTCTAACTACTCCTCTAGCCGAGGGCATAGTTCTCAATAGGCTAAGCGCCTAGCTTGTGAGGGATTGAGTGTTAATATGAGATCAGAGGTCTCAGCTGAGCCTGAACGTCCAACAACGGACACTTTGTCTTGGACAGCTGGTCAAACAACAGGGAACAGCGGAAACAGGTTGCGCGTTGTTCATTCCAATGTGGCGGAGAAAATCACGCAAACAAAAAGGATAGCCTCTGAGAACGTAGCCTGCTGGGCGTAACAAACCAGTATGAATGAGAGACTAGCGGACCTTATTGATGAGCCCTTTCTATCTATACGATACGAGAAAAACGGGACTTGTGCTTACTCGGCTCCCATATGCCATTATTCATAAGTAGGTGGTGGAGCGGGTAGTTTATGAATATTGAACAGTTGAGTCCTACCTTGTTTGTTGCCTCTTCCGACCGCCTATCAAGCACGGGATTTCCTTGTTTAGTGTAACCTACGCAGGTTGACACTTCCTACGTCTTGACATTACAGGTCACCCCCTCCCCTCTGGACTTATCCCCTCCCTCGCCCATGCTGCTTGGTTGCGAGTTTTTGTAGCAGTCCGAACTTTTGGACATGTGTAGTTTGCTTTGTGATTCACCCTACCTACTATAACACCATTAACACCATTATTGTGCGAGGTCGAGAGCCCCTAAAACATTACTATTATGCCTAGCCTTCCTTAGCGGTACAATCCTCCCACACCGACGCCCTAGCCCAGACGCAATGGCTGTAGTTTGAAGACAAATTAGGGCTTGAGTACGTGAACACATGACCTCCGTCTGAACCTTCTTATATATAAATAAGCCCCTTTAGAGATAGGGGCGAGACGACAAACTACTATTGCGCCTCTTTCTGGCTGGTCAATCAATCCATCCGGGAGGCGAGAGGGCTATTCATAGTAAGAACAACGTCAAGGAAGGGCGTGAAGACGGGGTCAGGCTTGTGCTAATAACCGCTTGGGCTTGTGTCCTAGTCCGCTACATGGGCATCATTTAGAGCTCATAACACTTTATTAGTGACAGTCCCAGTGTGTGTGCTACCTAAGTGATATTTTGCCTCATATATATAAGACTGGTATACAAAAGCAGAAGATTCAGTCTCCCTTGACCCAAGCAAGCCCGCAGATAAGCCCATCCATGATCAATGCCTCTTACAGACAGGCGCTCACTTCGAGACTTCGATCGTGGCTCCTTTTCACTCCTCGAAACGAAAGCGCTATAAGTTCTGATTATGACTCCGCAGAAGCTGCTGTGAATGGGCGCCTACTTAGAAAAGATATTTAAAGATAAATAGATCTCTCGGAGAATGAAACTGCCATCTAGTGGCGGTCGTAGCGTGCCGTCGGGGAATATCAATCCTCAGCCGACCCAGAATATGGCAGAGCATCCTAGTGAAGGAGGAGTTTTGGTCACCTGTAAGATCTCAGAACGCTTATCGCCGAAAACCAACTTGGATCAGAAAGAAAGGCGCGAACAAACAAGCTTTGCTTAGCTCGGGAACGCCCTTTGAATCCAATCTCTTCCATCCGGTCGTTTGAAGCCTCGAGTAGCTTCTGTCTCTAAGTCTCTGGTATATCTTCACGCGGGTCTGGGAAAGACAGAAAGTAGTCCCACTTCTGGCCTTGTCCCTGACCTTGTCGTCTGCAACCGCCCCTAACATTTTAGTTTGCTTCTGTAGTTCTCTCGCTTGGACTTGCGGTTCAAGCTACTTAGCCAAAGGTTCCGATCCGAGTTAGGAACATAAGGGTGGTAGTGAGATCGAGGAAAACAACGCTCTCTTAGCAAGAGGAACTAATATTAATACTTATTGGAACTGAAAGAGAGACTTAAGTTGCTGCTTTTGGAACTACACGTAGGCTTTATGAATCCAGCTTCTTCTTCATACGCTTACTATCTTCACTCTCTCATCTTCTTTCGTTTCGTTTTTCGTGGTGTCTTTTGTTCCAGAGGCTTAGGTATTGCTATAGTTAGTGCTGATTAATTTTACTCAAAGTCAAGGCCCTGTTGATACTTGTGAGTCAGCCAGCCTTCAAAGGAAAGAGGTACAGAACGCACTGGAACTCGCCTTTTCCGTCAGCAATAGGAAATAGGACCACTCAATGCTGCATTCAAAGAGAGGAAGGGTCTCTTTCTAAATAATACACTTAGCCCAGCTCTGAAAGAGATTCGAGTACAGACCAGACCCGGTTTCGAGAGGAAAGCCTTCGCCTGCTTGAAACCGCTGGCTCAATATAGTCTAGGTGAACTATTTCCTTTTGTGCTTGTTCATTATAATAGGACCTGGGGCTAAATAAGAATGAGGCTACGTACTGGATCGGGCTTATTCAAGGAGGCTACGTACTGGAACGAGAAGTCGGGCTCTTCTCTTTCGTATACGACATTTAGTACTTCTTCTTTGGCCTGGCAGAAATCTATCAACCCCCAGCTACTTTCCTTGCTGCTAGTCGAGCTCTCCCATTCGTAGCCCAGGAAACCGAGCGTTTGCTGACCCCCTCTATCTTCTCTTCTTCTTCTGCCTGTCCTTTCCTTACTCTGTCGATGGTAGGATTGATGGTATGCCTGAGATGCCTGCCTTCGCCTAAACCTTCTGTTCCTTGCCTTTCATCCGTTGCTTGTTCCCTTGTTTGTTCGCTCATCCCTAGCTTGTTTCCTGCTATAGGCGCTAGCCTTTCTTTGACTTGTTCACAGCCGGCCAGAACAAGCCTTCGAGCTGATACTGTTCACTACGATAGACGTAAGCAAAGATGCACGAACCTGCTTAGTCAACAAGGGAGGGCCGTATGTAGGGAATTCACCTTTAAGGGAGGGCATAGGAGAAAGAATGTCTTTCATGGCCCTGAAAGATCATATTCATTTCATTCCGTGGACTAGACTAGAGATTCCGTTGATCCGGGGCTCAAGCTTCTTTTTCAAATCAAAGATCTCGTACTACTGGGCCTACCTTTCTTCCGAAGAAAGAGAACAGTACTTACTGCTTGCCGTATGGCCTAACGGCCTACTCTATTCCGCCTACAGACAAGTCCTATACAACGCTTTCTTCATACCAAGACCTGGGATCTCTTTCGGGTAGTACGCTCCTCTTTCTTGACCTACGTTTGATTTGAGAATAGAGATTAGGTTCGTGAACCGCCTACGTCTAATAAGTAAGCTCTAAGGAATGCTTACCGAAGCGAAATGATCTAAATCGAGAGATGCAGTTGGCTTTACCCCAGCTATCGTCTTTGATAGGAAGGTGGAGCTGAAAGGTTGAATGCCAGTTCAGGTTGCTAGGTAAGCTTGAAAGGCAAGAGCTACTAGTTCCGTCTTATAGCCGATTGTGCGACTTTCAATCCTTTTAGTAGCGGGTATTAGGCGCCCTATTCCGAAGTGGCATAGACTCCATAGGCACTCGCTACTCACCGGTTAGACGGTCAACAGCAATAACTAATGCCCTAATACGAACCGCCTGTAGGCTATGAATAGATTGATATATTGGTTCATAACCTAGTCCCAGTTAGCTTATTCTTAGTGGCGGGAAGCGAAAGCCTGAGGTCCAGAATGCTTAGCGAGCTAGGAGCCCTGTAGCTTTTCGGCGGACGAACCCCGGGGTTAGGGCATAAGCACATAGCTCGGAAGACACAGGCATGGCTCCTTAAGCGCGGGCAGGGATCACACCGCCCCATACATCGCATCACTCACTACGCACCGGTCGCATCCCATAGATGAGAGCCGGACAGACTCACCACACATCCCATGACGGCGGCTCGCTTACTAGGCAGCGGCACTAGAGCATTCAACCTCTCCCTCTTCTGTCGGAAATTGGCTTGATCTTAATAGATCTTTCCATGAGAATCTCCTCCCTTCTCTCACTCTCGTGGCTGGCAAGCAACAGCAACAGTTAAGACTGAGAACAAGCCGTTGTTCGTGGCAAAGCCACTCAGTCACTGCCACAGCTACTCCCAGTACTCCGTTCACTCGGGCACCTTCCCAGCAAGAAAACGCCCTATCTATATATAGTTGTTGCGTGACTAACGCAATTAACGAATTCAAAATATACACCACTCTGTACTATTTTATTAATACTTATAGGCACTGAAAGAGAGCACCTGTGTAATTGCTATTAGAGAGCACCTGTGCAGCAAACTAAAGTCTTGCGCGTTGATCTGATTCATTCGACTTCCCGCTCAAGAAGTCAACTCTCTTGTTTATATACACTAATAGATCTTTCTGCCCGCATATCAGCTGAAGCCAACCTTAAATATACTTAAGTCCGGTAACAGAGAAAAGATCGAGCAAAAGCAAGGGGCTTCAAACAAAGCCCAGGCCGATTCAATCCAGTTAGTTAGGGGTTAGACGGAACTGCTATTGGTGGTGTACTCCTCGCTTTGCTCAGGTAAGGCGGAAACCAATTAATCCATAGCAGACAGAGGCCTTGCCGGGTTATTCCTTGATGGAAGCTCCCCATGCATGATGCTTTATATAAGACATCGTTGCTGCCTCTTTTGGTGCTTTGAATGGAGCAACTCTATCAAGATCAACAGCATCTCCCGTGCCCCTCCTTTTAGTTGGCTCCTTCGTCCCTTTCCTTTACGCGTTAGTGGATCGCTCTTAATAGCGACACTGGGCTCCGGCTTCCAGCCGCAACTCCTACGGCCGAGCACTCGAATAAGTGAAAACTTCCCGCAGCTTTCAGCCTACTTCCGCTTTGCCTTTTGGTTTCAGGGAACATGCCTTCCTGTTTGGAAAGTGAGCCAACGAGCGGACGAAAGTCTCGACTTGGAGAGCATAGCTTGCTTATGCAGTCAAAGCGGCTACTCATCCTTATTTATGCCGTACCTTCTCATGACCCAGTCGCGGAGCATAGCTTCAATATGGGCTTGGCAGCACTTCGAGAAAGAAAAAGGTGAAGAACTTTCAGGCTCTCGCCGCATCGGTCCCGGCATATCGAGAGTAGTAAGGGCATCGTTGTCCGCGTTAGGTAGAGATGCTTGATCTTAATAGATCTTTCCATGAGAACTCACCCTTCTTTTCTCTGGGTTGATCCTTTCCTTGATAGCCCAGCTAGGAGTACGCCCTCTTGTCTTTGCCTATGAGAGAGAGGAGCACGACTAAGAGTTCCAATCGGATCGGTTGATTACAAGCATCCAGTACCACCACGAGATGAATACCTTCTGTGAAGCAAGATACGAGTCCAGTACTGTTAAACGGAAACTAGCGGGAAGATGTTACATGAACTGATGCTTAGGTTACGCTGCTTTAATCTATTCCCTTTCGAGAGGGTGCCTTATCTTCTTTCTACCCGGAAGAGCAAACATTGAATTGTTATTGCAATAGCCCTCTGTATACCTGCAAAGAAAGCAAGTCAGTTACCCAAGCCGGAAAGCGGGTCATGTGCCGTAAGCGCGTTGGGCTGCACTTAAGTAGCTCTTTCAGTTCAGTCTTGTCTTCCTCTGTTCTACTCTTACAAGACTGAAAGAGCTACTTTAGTTACTCTTGCTAAGAGAGCGTTGTTTTCCTCTCTCTCACGACCACGAGACTAGATAAGGATATGGGTAGAGCTGACTTAGTCGTCCAAAGGCAATGGACAGTTCTTAAGGCAAAAGAGAAGGGCAGGAGGTCTTGGTCCTTGAGTCAGTCCGGGATCAGCATGTGATTAGTTCGAGGCGCTAGCTGTACTAGTTGGAGTAGGAGTAGGGTAAGCGCCTTAGGTAGCTGCTATCTATCGGGTCTTTTCTAAGAGGGAGGTGGGTCGAAGTGAGGAAGTGCTTTGGTAGGTCCGAGAGAGCTACGCTCTTAGCTAGACCAAAATCGGAGAGTCAGATAAAAGCATTTGAATTCTAAGTATGGTTCCCAGCAAAGCAAGGATTAGGCAGTTTCCATGAAAGAAAGATATCTCTAGGCCTTGTCTGACCTAGCAAGGCCTCTGTTGTGACAACACATATGAATTGAATCAGCGGGTGAATTCATGTCATGCAAGCTTGCCGGAGCATTTTGTTCGCTTAGAGGTATTAATTAGTAGTTGTACTCGCACTTGTTAGTCTGTTGGTGAACAGGGAGCTACTTCCTTTGCTGATGATCGGAATAGGGAATTGATTGAGATAGATTGGCCTTACCGGTCAGAACGTAGATTGAGGTCTTGCTTTTCGTAGGTGGATTGCAAGATGATCCTGACTTTGCCAAGAGAGTTCATGGCTAAAACCAATCAGAATGATCTGTGGAATTCGATTGCTTAGATACAGCTCCGTAGCCCACCTTCGATCGGTTGGACGAACCTACCTCTTTTTCGAAAGCAGGGGTAGGCGATGGCAGCTGCATAGGTGATAGTGGCAGCGCTAGGAGCAAGAAAAAGGATTCTCCGATATTAGCATATGCAGCAAAGTGCGCTCCTAAAGGATTCTCCTTCGTTTGCAGCAAAGTGCGCTCCTATACTCATAGGAGCAATAAAATGGATTCGTGAGTGGCTCGTGAGCGTAGGCGTAGGCTGTTTACCGAGAAGCACTTAGCCCGAGATCAGAAAACCAAAGGAAGAACTACTTATCTTATGTAGTAGTAGAGCATCGAGAGTACGGGCATCTCCCGCTCCGGAGTCATCTAGTTGTTCTGAGCTTGGTTCGGAATCAACAGCAGCTATGCCTTCATTCGTTGACGATAGATGAGGCAAGCATTATGACTTCTTCGATGCCTTTCCTGCTGGTGAAGAAGAGTACGCTCCAAGCCATACTGACAAGATCTTAGATCAATTTACATAGTAGTGATTGGACAGCTTTCCTTGGCATTAATCATATCCCATCCTCTAAGGAAGTGAAGTTTGCAGGAGTTCGCCCAATGACACACGCCATATAAGTGGTATGCCTGTCTGCATCACTTACTTTGGATAACCACTCTTTCACGAGCAAGAAGCACGACTCTTGCTCTAGGCTTAGAATTACATTCACTCTTTGGTTCGGCTCGAACAAGGAACTAACTTCTTTCCTCCCATTACGTGTAGTCAGGCTTCCGTTCCATCTCAAGCTGAAAGCGGGCCTCTTTCCCTCTCGGCTGGCATTCCTTGTTAGGCTCCATTGGATAGATAGTGTGGTCATCCACCATTGATTTGAGGACAGCAGACAAGCTCACCGAATGATTCCCGAGCCAATCAAGCAGCAGAATTAAGGATGACAAGTAGGCACAGCTCACCCCAGGTTAGAACTATTATTCCCCGGCCCTGTCTCATGAATCGAGGCACAAGAATAAAGAGTAACTCACTCCCGACCCTCAATCAAGTGAGCCTATCTCGCATTTCTCACGGTGCGCTTCCTGTCCCGATAAAGTGTTTTCCGCGGCTCTGTTCCCCCTCTAAAGTCAGCATCTTATTTTTGGCCCTCGCGTGAGGTGCCACTTCAGGGCTCCGGCTACCCTGTTTGATGCTTCCGAGCCCATGAAAAAGCGGAATGAAAGCGGTCTTTTTTACAAGACTGGAATTTCACTAAAGGCCCTTTAGGGACGAGCCGACTCAGAGGAGGCGAAGGAACAGCACTCTTTTAGCGATCGATTCTGTTCCTAACTCGGATCGGAACCTTACCTTTGATTCGTAGCGAATGAGCCATATCCGAGACCATTAGCATAAGTTCCCCTCTCACCAAAGCTTCCGAACTTGCCAAGAAGTGGCCTATTCCTACAGTACAGGTCTCTATCAACTAACTCAAGCACTAAAGAGAGGTGAGGCAGGACATCGATAGACAATAGACCAAGGAGCAGAAGGCAGTCAGTTGCTTGCTAAATCGAAGGAGAGAGAAGGTAGCAAGAGATCCTGTCTTCGCAAGAGGTACGGAGTCAGTATAGAACGGAACGGAGCTGGTAAGGGCTCAGCTGTTGATTGTCTTCCTGAGCAAGTGAACTACTTCGAAAGGTAGGCTGTGCACAAAGGTTTGAACCATGGGCTGCAAGGGCAACAAGAACAAGATAACAACGGCAACAAGAACTCTTTCAACTTCTCCCTAGGAGGAAAGCGGCTCGACTGGGAGAGCGGCTGCCCCGTTTCAAGAGAGTCTGATTTCAAATAGCCAGATAAGGTCAGACGATCATCCTCGTTTTGTCTTTTCCGATAGGCTTCATCAAGCGAAGGTCTTCCAATTGATTATTTAGTTTAGTCTTAAAAGTGACTTTGACTGACGTCAACTCCAACCATCGTCAGAAGATAGGAGAGAGCTTCGATCTCTTTCCGTCATCCCAGAGCAGAGGAAATCATCTTAGAAATAGGGCTAGACAAAACAAAGGTACTCCGAAGCTAATGACAGAGCAGAGTACCTCCTCGTTAAATGGAAAGCGATCCTGTCTACATACTAGGCTAAAAATGGGCACTTCAAGCGTGGGTGGGTCTACTATCCTACAGTTTATAGGGTGAAATAAGTGCCTTCAGCTTCAAGCGAAAGCATGTGATTTCATTCCTAAATGCATTTCTCTTCCAATCGTTGAGACGGACGGGATGATCGGCCGGGCAAAGGGCAGCTCATTCGTTCCTATCCCGCAGTGCACTGCTAATCAGTCATAGCTTGTGTTCGGAGCTATCTGCTGTCCATCGTTCCGAGCTAAGCAAAGCAGCTAAGCGATCAATCTCCCTCACTCAGCCCTACCAAATCCGTCGAGGTTGCCATGCATTGCCATGCGGAAGGAGAAGAACGAAGCGAGCGAAGCTGTTCTGCATCCTCCGAGCAATCAAACAAGAAGTTCAATCGCTCTCCTCACCTAGCAAGAAAACGTATGTGCCGCTATTAACGAATTGGGGCTTTCGCGCGTTAGCGCTTATCCGTTGCTTGTTTCTCTCACTTCTTTAACGAGGAGCTCATTTCTCTCATGCTTGAGCACCGGAGCAAGGGATACAGTCCTAGCCATGTCATCCAAAGTGACATGACTGGACTGAGTGCGCACCGTCCCTGCAACAGCAACAACAAGAGCCACTAAGGCAACTAAGAGGATCGACTCAGGCCTCGTAAGAGATCAGTGAAGGCTGCTTGTTATGGTTTACCGTCAAGTCTGGGGCGTGATAGGGGTTAGCGACCGACAAAGAGCTTGCGAAAGGCTAGTGGGTTCTCCGGCTGCCCCTGCGAGGTTTAGCGACATCTAGACTGACATGATACTTAAACCGTTCAAAAAACTAGGCCATTACTCTTTGGATGAAATACAGCCGTCTCCTTCTGACTAGCCTCCCCATTCTACTGGACCCCATCAGATGGATCAGTTTCGTCAGCTATAGATGCTTCAGCCCTAACAGCCTTGTTTTCCAACTATGTGTGCTCAGATCGACACTAGCTTACCCGCCGTTAGCCCTGCGGCTGATGATTGGGAGGGAAGAGATGCAAGAAATGGGGAACCGATGGTCGCAGTGAACTCCGTTAGTTGAAGAAACGGATATCGGCGTATTCCGAAGGAGAAGCGAATACAGGGATTGGTTCTTAACGTCCGTGGTCCCCGTTCCTTGGCCCCGAGTCGGAAGATAAGGAATATCCATCCTCAGTCGACACAGAAAGCGAAGCCGAGCCCTTTCTAAAAGAAGATGCCATAATAGTGTTCATTGATAACCAAATAGTCTTCTTTTCCACCGGCGCATCTATACATCTCATCTCTTCCTGCTGCAAGGTCGGGCCCGCCCTTCTCTTATAACAGCTCATACCACGCATCGAAGGAACGGAGCTTTTAACGACAGATAACCCACTCGAGTGCTCCCTGCGTTCAGTTTCCTCGTGAAGAGAGCATAGGTGTGTCATAAGGCCATATAACGTCAAAGGAGGCGGAGTCGAGCCGATGAATCGAATCAACGCGCGTAGGCAGAAGGTAGCTCCACCATATACGAGGTAGGAGGCCTCAAAGGAGAAGCATAATGCTTTAGCTTTCTTTCCTAAGTTCGCTGTAAACGAAGTGGTTTTTACTTAGGTCACTTAACTTAGCCCGACCCTGATTGAGATTCCGAGTTCGATCCTGAGAGTCCAGGGCCCGGTTGTCTATAGACGGAGAGATTCCTTCCCTTCCTTTCTAGCTTCTATCTTCTATTGATTGACAGCTCCTATCCTAGCTTCTATTAGTCCTATCCGAGTAGCTAGTAGCTAGTTTTGAGTTGCTATCCTAGTTGTTCTATTTCTCCTATCGTACTAGCAGACGGAAGACGAAGACGCAACAATCTTCATCTCCTTCTTTGCGTCTGCTTTAGTTCCTAGGTAAGAATACCACTAGGACCTCTTAGATCTAGCCTTCTCTTTCTTGTCTTAGGATCGAATCCCTTCTTGACAGACTTCTTCTTTGATTCCTCCCCCTAGCCTAGTAAGGAAAGAAGAGAGCATACAGACATTCCACTAGATATCAGACGATAAGACAATAGATGAAAGGTCTGCGTCTGCTTAAGAGATTGTGGATCGGAAGCTGCAGCCTTTTGTTTCAGACTTTCCTACAGATTCAGCTGGAAGAAAAACCTTCCTTCGAGCCGGGCATGGCTCTCCCACATCTTATTAAACATCTTCTTTAGTGGGCTCAAGTCAGCTCACATTCCCAAGGATACCCCACCGGAAGGCCTGAAGGCAATGATAGGGCAAATCACCGCACCTCAACCCATCACCTTTACCGAAAAGGATGCAGCGCATACGGGCCATCCGCGCATGTTGCCTCTCTACATAACTGACTACATAGAGGCGAGGTTCTTTTTGTTTTTCATCCCTCAATCGGCGGGGCCTCACTGTGCCCTGCGGGGCCTCATTCGCTCGGGTCTAATCAATCCCATTAGCCCCTCACTGCAAGGCAACACCGATTAGCAACAGTAGCATCCAAGGAAGAATGCATCCAACCCTTCGATCTCTTCTGACCACCGAACCATGGTTCACTCCTAAGCTATCACTTTTGCAGCTATATAAAGATGAAAAATTCGAGAAAAAACGGAGATGTTATTAGTAGAAAACCAGGCTATGACTTTTGCAGCTATATAAAGATTCGAAATGAGATCAAAAGAAGACTAGGAATAAGACTTATTGTAGTGAAAAGGAAGACTAGGAATAAGACTTATTGTAGTATCAAGCATAAGGAGTTGTTCTTTAACTTCCTTCAGGCCAGAAACATTGACTCCAGAAGAATTAAAGGGAGCAGTTGAGCAGATGGCCTCAATCAACGCTCTCACCTTCACAGAAAGAAGCTGAATCAAAAGAAGCATCCATCAACCGGTGCATAAACAGAGGCATAAATGGAAGCCGTTGTTTTAGCCGCTGCTTATTACATTTTGACCAGTCGTAATACTGAGAGCTTTGAGGTGCGTTTTATGGGTCGTAAGAGTAAGAGCGTTCTTTATTATTAGAATCATTTCTATCTTCATCTTGATTCCTTTATGAAACGCTTATTCGGCCAAATCTTAATCGAATTGCCATGCTCTAATGGTAGTAAGAGTGAGTGCCGAAGGTGGGGAAGCTAGGAAAGAAGCTAGGGCTGCTAGGGATGTTAGGTCTAAGGCAGGGTGTTACACCCGGAGTGCGTACCGTACCGACTGAAGTCTCTCTTTCAGTGCCATTCAGCTTCCTTTTACACCTGCCACCCATTTAGTTTCACTAGTTTCAGTGATAGGGTAAGCGCTTGCTCTTGCAGTTACACTAGTAGGAATAGCAGTAGAAGTCTTTGTCCCAATAGCTCCAATAGGCACAAGACCCTCTGATGAGTAGGCTTCCCCGAAAAGATATTTCAGAACGGGAATCCTACATCTCCGGAACAGGAATCCTCCTATGAGGACTATCTGCTGCCAAGCCGGAAGTGATAATAAAAGTGGGAATAGATTCTTTCTTCCAGCTTCATCTTCCTTTCCGGCTTATCCCCTTCCTCCACCAGAGATGCGGATTCAATAAACTTGACCTTCTACTGCCAACCATGCTTCCTCTTCTCGACATACGCTTGATTCAGGGGAGCTGTGCTGTAGAAAGACCATATCCTGACATCAGGCATATTATTGAAGCAGCCTTTACGCTACACATACTTCTAATGCCGGGAGAGCGCCAAATCCCTCTTTGTTAACTCATGTCTACTTTTCTTTTTGTATAATATAACCCTGGGCCTAAATGCCATTCTCCTTCCTAGAGGTTACGAGTTCCGGAGGAACCCCTTCCGCTAACACAAGGCAAGCCAGAATATTAATGCTTTTTGGCATCGCACTATCAACCCCCTCGTCGTCATCATGGTGAACAGATGCACCTATGACCTACCCTACCCACTAATAGCATTAGGGAAGGGAGGAAGAAGGCACGAACTGGGGTTGTAGCTCCCTTGGATTGAACTTTAATTAGTCCTTGAAAGCGAGTCCTTTACTTGCTCTCTTGGGCTAGCCTTCCCCCAACAAAGGAAGTACGGGTGGCGGGATCAGTTCTTCTTTCCTTGCTAGAATATAGTAGGCCCAGACCTGTCTTTCATTGTATACTAGAAGAGATGGCGGATTAGTCCTTTTGTTTCCTCTTCCCTGTGTTCTAGAATCTTCCCTGTCTTCTATCTCAGTCCTTCACACCTACACCCCGAGAGTCGCATACTAGCTATCACAAAACAAAGTAGATGCTTACAGTCCTTTTTCCTCTCCCAGTGCAGAGAAATACATCTAGAAAGAAGATGTTCTCTAGCCTAGAGGAAATAAGGGACTCATATCGAAAGGGCTTAGAGGAAGGGCTATATCTGAGAGCTTGAACTGGCCTTTGGACGGAAGAAAAATCCCCCCTCTCTTAGAACAGAAGAGAACAACCACAGGAATGAGGAAACTCGTAGAGGGATGTTGATTCGAGCAGGCAGCAATAGAGCATCGGCAGCGACACTCATACTGCCAATCTCCGCTATTACCTTCTGGCTTTTTCTTCTAGAAAGGGGGCTTGATCCCTTCAAATCGGGATTCCTAGCTTTTTAGAAAGAGACTAAAGGGAACTACCGGACGGTGTTAGATAAAAAGAAAGAAGAAGATCGTCCGCTGCATATCATCCGCTGCGCTTATCTTCTGTTAGTTCAATAGCCGAGCTTCCTACTAGCAACTCAGTCAGATAGGAATGCCCACTATAAACTACCTAGGAAAAAGATTCTATGAGTTAGGTTAGCTCGTTAACAACGTCTATAGGTTTAAGAATTCCTCTAGTTGCTAGGAGTTGAGCTATGAGAGTTGAGTTAGGTAAGTGTTGACTCTTTAGAGTTCGGAGCTAGGAGTTAGGCTTGGACTAGTAACACAGGACTAGAACAAGAGAGCAGTTACTCAGCGTAGTAGCTATTGATTCTTTGCTTCTTTGAGCTGACTTGCTTATCTTGTTCCACGCCAGCTCCTTATGATAAATTATGACTTCTTTCATAACTCTTTCCCTCATGATTCGCTTGACCTTACTTAAGGTCCCTTCTCCTTAACTAGCACGCTCCTAGGCTCCTAGCCTTCAACAGTCCCATATCTCACCTTCCTTGATCCCGGAACAAGAAAGCACCTTCTTGCCCCTAGTTCGGATACTCTAGCGGCGAAGTCAGCAGCTCAGGATCACCACTTTTATAACTCTCTAGTAGCTCAGAATAAACATCCTCTTGCGAGCGGATAGATCAGATATTGAGCCTCCCGCAGAATCCTATAATAGGTTGAAACGGAAGCTTTCGAAATGCTATTGCTTCGCTGGACTGATTGCGCACTGAACCGTACCGAGGATGCACTGCTGCTTCCATGGCTTCTGGGCACAATTAAGAACAGGACTCGAGAGCAATAGAAAGATTTATCAATGGGATGCAGTATCAAACCTAACTAACCCCCGGACTAACCCAACCCTATTTGAACTGAATTCCAGAGGTTCCTTCTCCGGAGAGAGGAGACTGAGCTGAACTACTACATTTGTTCACTTTTTTCATTTCATTTAAGGATTCTTGTTGAAGTGAGTGTTCCTAGAAGATAGAGATTCGAATTGAGACTGACTATGAAACGGAGATCGTCTCTCGATCCACTGAGGAAACTGCTGCTCTTCCTGCTTTCGTGATAGCCCAACAGTCTCGGAATTACACACGGCTCCCCTACTATAGATAAGCCGCTTCCCTCTCTCGATCAATTCTAGCCCGGTCAGAAGTCCTTTCTTATTGATTCGATCTTTCTCTAACCGTTCCCACGAATCCCGTCCTCCTCTCTTTGAAACAAGGGTTCGACGGAGTTGTACTTTCCATGGCTTAGAAGAGAGGTCATTAACAGCATTTCTGTCGTACCAGTAACACGCGCCAATCTTCTTTCGTTGACCGCATCATATACTCCTATTCTTTCTCGTTCGATACTATATAATAAGTAAATCCTATTCTTTTACTTAGAAAGAAAGAATAGAAAGAGAAGCGCAAAGACAAAGAAAGAAAAAGAAGCTAGAAAGAGTTAGCTGCCCAGCTAGCACAGATTTATGAATGAGAATGCGAAGAATTGACTCTTACACGAAACTCAGTCTACGCGAAAGCAAAGCAGAAACTAAGCATCCGGCTGAGGTCATAAACGAAGTCTCGTCTTCATCCTGAAGATGCTCCTGATAGTGCGCATTTGTATTAGTACAAAAATGGATCTATGCCCGAGTGCATTACGGGTAGCTAGTAGTTCTTGTCATTCCTACTAGTCGGATAGGAACAAATGCCTAGCTACCTAGTTACAAGAAGAGAGCTACGAGCTAATAGCTAATAGGATAGGAACCGATCTACGTTGAGAAGAAGGGCTTACCTCACTCACTTGGAAGGGAGTTGGTAATATTCAATATTGACTCGACCTGTGCTCAACCAGGGGTCAGAGAAAGACATTTGTTCATCCCTATCAGGCAGCAAGGGAAGCAAGGTAAAGCAGTACTGAACTGAGCTACAGTATTCTCCCTAACTTCTTCTTATCCCGCCCATGCCCTACGACTACTAGGTCACTCACTAACTTCCTTAAGAGGTGCCTAAGGAACTCAACTCACAGCGGAATCATAACTTGTTTCAAACACGATGAAGAGTCAATCTCATTCAAGCTCGCTTCTCCCCATAAATGAACACTGATGGTAGAGAGAGGATTCAACCACTTCCCTTTCGAGGTGCAGAAAGAAAGGTTCGTGTAACATAACTGGGAGTTCTATTACTTAAGATGGTGTCCAGCTCCAAACTCTAAGGGGCAAAGCCCTTCCAAGAGTGCATTCTGATGCCATCTTATTTACTTAGCATGCCTGCTCTCCTCAGTAGCTCCGATTGAGCCCGTTCGACTTTCAGCTTAACTAGGGCGCCGGAAAAGAAGTCATTCAAGCCCTGTCCTTATCCGAACCACTATGTACTCCAACAAGGAGGCCATCCGTTACACTAGCCTTAAGCTAATGACAGACATAAGGAAGCATTAGTCCAGGCGAATGGAAGGATTAGAAATCAAAGTCGTAAACCAATTATACGAGATTTATGCTTACTCGCCCACATTCTCATTAAAGAAAATGGGTTGCCTTGAACTGGAACTCTTCTCTTTCTCCGATCCCGGCAAGCATCGCTTGCAAATGCCTTTCTAAAATGAAAGGAGACCGACGAAGAGATTCGATCTATTATCTTTGTCTAGGCCTTCTACTCTCTTTCTCTGCGTGTAGAATCGTCGGTTCTGTGTCTGCTCGGCTAGTCAATACGCCCTTTACTATACACTTTATGAACGGATGCATCTAAGCGTCAACTGAATGCGGAAATTAAACGAACTGCCCTACGTTCAATAAAAAGAAAGACTGTCTGGCTGTAGACATGTAAAAACTAAAAGAAGAAAACAAAAAAGAATTAATGTAAAAAAAGAGAATGGAATGTCAGTTAGGGAACAGTAGTCAGACGCAGACCAGCGCAGGTGGGCGCCACAGCTGTCTTCCTCCATGTGATATCTGATATCACGCAACAGGAGATTCTTCACCCTTATTTATTTACACGATTTACAAAATAAGAACCCGGTCGATCGAGGGATCAAAAGGGCTCACTGCTGTATGATATAAATCTTTCTGAATGAGAGTTCATGGTTCCGTGACAGAAGAAGTGGGAGAACGAGGGGAGTTCCTTTCTCTCAATGGATGGATAGGCACAGCAATCAAGGTCAACGCTTATTGGTTCCTCCGGATACTGCAGGGCGGGCTTTTTATGCTCCTACTGAAGGGCCTATCCGCCGTAGGTTCCCGTTCCTCCGACTGAATGCACATCCATGTCTCTTCGTTCACCAAAAGCTGTATCAAAGCCCGCCCATTGGAAACTGTATTCGAGGCTCCTTCACCCGACCCGAGGCAAACTCAACTGATTCCAATCCTGGTTACTGGCACCTGGGAGCAGAGGGAAGCACAGGATAAAGAGTTTGTTTTGAAGCCCCCTAGCCTTAAGTTTTTGCGGACGAAAGCACTAGAGAAGAGGATGGGGAATCCATTGACTGAGATCCCTCGCCCTCAGCCTTGACTGGTGATGCCGGCCCGAAAGAAGCAAACAAAGTTCTGGATTCCAATCCTTGTTCTAAAGCACCCACTACGCCTTCAAAGCTCTTCGTTCAACGGCTCGGGTTGACCAACCAATTGATCGAGTAAGCTTCGTAGAACTGCGGGATGCTAGACAAAGTCAAATAATGGGTGCGCGATTGGAGAATCACTTCCTCTCTCTTTGGTCGAGTGAGCCTAAAGGCTTCCTCTCCCGGCCCCATCCTTTTGTAGTCGAACCTGGGCCAGATCACACATCAGAACACACACGTGAACACGCGCACATCATAATTTAAATTGCTCTGGGCCAGTTCATTTGATGCATTTAGTATGTTCGATTCACGAGAGATAAATGGTGTTTCCCGTATATTCCATTATGCATCTATCGAAACGACCCTCCACCACGCTGCATCAAAACGAATCAACGCAATTTGCATCGATAAATTCATATGTGATCATTTGCGACACATGCATGCATCGTACGTACTATGGAACAAGTTCGTATTTACCTCCCTCAGTCTAATTAAGAAGTCGAGAAGGATTCTCAATTGAAGCAGCTTGAGCACAAACAAATTGGAACAGAGGCGGAGGCAGTTACTGAAGCACCGGTAGCAGTATAGAAAGCATCTTGCCCGGCCTTCACTCAGATAGCCTATTCGAAAGCCAGCATCCTATCCTATTCCAGCTTCCCTTCGCCCAGTCCCAGATCTGCCGCGCCGGAAAGAAAGATTGAGGGGAACCTTGAATCAGTCTCAGTTTCAGTTGCATCCTACCTACATATAAGTAGGAAGTGGATCCACCAACAGTCAATCGAGATGTAGTTACCCACCCTCCCCAACGATCAAGCCAGTTTATTGCGTGGACTTAGTTGACCTCGAAGCAAGGGAATAGACAGAGGGTTCACCCATAGAGGCAGAGGCGGGGGAAACCAGAGGTGGGAATAATGGCTTCAATCTCCAAGCCTGAGTCTGTCTTCTGAGCAACACCTTCAGTGGGAGAGCTCTAAAACTCAAGAATGCAGCGGCCCAAACTTTGATAACCTAACCCTCGTTCTCCATTTCCGCTTCAGCTATTATCTACTGATTAGAAAGTTGCCATCATTCAACCCGCCCAACCCTTTCCATCGCCTCGCTTGTTAATACTTATAACAGATACCGGCCCACCCCGGGGGAAGGCAAGCCCTCTTCCCGATCGGCTTCGCCTGGGACCCTTACTGCATTCCCAAGTACCATAGAAATCGAGGTCTCGTTCTCGTCCTTGTTCTGGCGGCCAGATCCAAGGAGGCCGAATGCTGTATCGGATTGCCCTCATCTGGAGAAGGAAGAGGAACTTCCGCCCGATCAAAGAACCGTAAGAAGCATTGGAAGAAGGAGATTGGGCACTGCGACCTTTTCATACTTTCCTCCGGAGTCTGATGGATGTGCACCTTCCTTGACTTCTACATTGCGAACAGGTGCTTCCAACACAAAACATCCGGAAATATACTACTCCCATATCCTACGAAAAAATGGAAATATCATACACCTATCGATCAAGGGGCCAAAGAGAGAGACTCAACCTGGTGATGCCAATCCTTGATAATTGAAGACGAGCACATGACTAAGAGGGAGAAGGGTGGGCGGAGGTACGAGCACAGGGGTTTGACTGCTGGATTCATATTGTATCGGTCCCCGGATCCCTAGTTAGTGGGCATGGCGTATAAGCGGGAGACTAAAGGATCGATCGACCATGAGTAAGTAACAAATCTAATGAATAGAATTAGGGGAATGATACAATGAAAAAGATAAAGATTTTTTTCTCTTGTGATACGATTGTATCCTGACTCTTCCGCATATAATCTAGATTGATTACCTAGATTGTGTTGTCTCTGTCTGGCAGGCATATGTCGTACGATATCGGGAATAAGGAAGAGAAGGAATCGCGAATACCGTCCTTGCTTGTCTGTTGAGGGTCTTTCGTTCTCTCTTTCGTTTAATGTGAAATCCGCCCAGAATAAAAAAAACCTCCCTTCGAGCCTGTTCTAAGGGCATGGCTCTCCCACATCTTATTCAACAACTTCTTTTGTAGAGGAAGTCAGTCGTGAATCTCGGTCTAACTTCGTTACTGTACCCCGGTCTCACTCCGACAGCGTACTATCCTAGACCTCTGTCTATCCCGACATTGATAGAAATTCATAGTTAGGTTAGCCAGCCCGGTAACCCCGACAAGTGGGAGGCTCTGCACTTTCCCTCTAATACGATTCTGCCATCCTTTCTTCTTTCCATTAAAAAAAAAAAGGGCGGAATAAAAATCCGGAATCCCCCTTTTGTGATTGTTCCAAAGCGTGCTTCCGTTTCTTGTTCTTCGAGCTTGCTTTGCTTCTTTCTCAGTTGCGCGATTCCTAGCTGCTAGATCCTAGATCAGAGGATGTAGGTGAGTCTGATTGTTCTGACTTCTACTGTTGTAAGTTGCCTTAAGGCGCCTTCCAGTTCCAGCCCAATAGGGGAACTTTCCGGTGAGGAGGATCCCATTTAGAAGAAGGAAGAAAAACCTACGTATCCTTTCGCCTGGAGCTAGGGTAAAAGATCAGTCCAAGCTAGGATCAGCTCTCGGAAGTCAAACTTATCCTCTGCAGCTAGGTCAGTTCGGGCTACGACCCTTCGAGCAGGGCAGTTCATGAGCAGCTATCTCCGACCGAGGTTAGGTCTTCTTTTGCTCTGCTGCTGTTATTCTTCCTCCAACCTGTACACAAGCCAAGGCTTCTCGAAGTCAAGTACATCAAAGGTAGGGGAAGAAAGGGTCATCTCAGGATGGACTCAATATCTATTATCTTGCCACTTCCCTTTCTCCAAATCTTTCGTTTCAAGCATCAAACGGAAAAAAAAAAGTCATAAGTAAGAGAGTAGACATATAAACAAGTAAACCCGGCCCAGGAAGAATGTACCGAAACATCATACATATGAGACTGAAAGCTTCGTCTACCCTGTCTCTTGTGAAAAATGTTGTATTGATCAACTGACACTAGCCAATCAATTCATTCAATCGATGAACTGGTCGGGATGATAACCAGAGACTTTTCCTGTTCTTGGAGCTCAATCACTAAGGCAGGCTGCTTTCCGAGTCTCCCCATTTCTTTCTTTTTCAAAATTGGGATCCCTCCTATCCCCTGCTAGCTGGATAAGGTGGGTTGCTTTCTCATAGTCTCCATTTCGAGATGGTGGATCAGGCTAATCAGACTTGAGCTCTCTCGTCCGGAATGGAGGGACGTTTAATAATTCCTTTGGTAGTAGGTATGGGGCACGCTTCTTTCAGGAGACAAGCTACCTGAGGCAAGTAGCTAGTTGACTGTAGGTTTAGAGCACGCTAGGATAGATTCTAACAAATTCTCTCTCTCCGGTCTTGCTCTTCCTCTTGCTAGGCGAATGGGCTTTGGTGGATCCGATCCCCCAAGAAAGGTTATCATTCCTGCTCTGGGTCGTAGATCACTAGGAGAGATAAGAATGTATTAGCTGTTAGCTCTTCTTGCCTAGTAGCAGTAGCGCTAGGCTGTCTTCTCTTTGTAGTTGGGAGAGCTGGATGGCGCAAGGGGTCTTTCTTTAGGAATTCTTAAACCTCGGGCTCCATCTCCATAAGTTCTTGCCGAGGACTCGTCAGAACAGCCCTTCCCTTCCTTCCTTTCACCAAGGGAGCCCTTTTTCGCTTACGCGCCTCTACAAGAGAGAGCCATTATTTCGTCTAGGCCGATTTCCCTTACTGACCTAGAAAAAGGATGGCGCTTCGGATCCCTTTAAAAAAGGATTCTACAAAGAGTCGACCAGGCCTTGTAGAAGCGAAGATCGATGTCCGTCCCAGCCAGCCCATTCGACGAAGCAATCTTGGACCCTCTTGGCTGCGCTGTGCTTGGATGCACTAGTCTTCCACACGCCAGCGATGAGATAAAGATAAAGATATAAAGAGAAGATGATTTCAGAGTCGAGGTTCAAAAGTCTCGATGCAGAGGAACCCTCTTTAATATACTTGAAAAAGAATCAACTTCAATGAATCTAATCTCCTTCTTCCTGATCTTATTGGGCTTACAGCGGGCCTAAGAGCAAGGAAGTCTCCACTCCCAAATCCCCCCTTTGAAGGCTGAGGGGTGAACCTTCTGTCTGATTCAATCTCATAACAGAGGCTGAGCTTCCTTCGTAAGCCAGACCAAGACCTGGAAAGCAAGCCAGTCCTTTCCTTTCCTTGAGTGAGAAAGGCGGGAATGCTGCTACTAATCCCTGAGCTTAGCGGATCAAGATCCCAAAGCGGCACCTCTGCTCAAACAACCGAGCTAGCTTCCTGACTTCCATCACGATCCTCTATCACAGGTATCGATCCATCACCGAAAGGCGGGAAAGCCAGGTAAAGAGCGAAACTATAGTCATAAAGAAAGAAAGAGAGGAAGAACGGAAAGAAGAATCGCATTTCATTACTGTACTCAGATGGGCCCCTACTCTTTCTAAGTCACTCGGGCAGAGAGCAATTCTTGGACAGATACACGCGCCTAGCTAGAAGAGTAATTACTCCATTTATGCCTTTAGGCAGGAAGAGAGACCTATTCTCTTACACAACACAATTAGTTCAGTAACAAGATAGCACGCTGGTCTTTCTATAGCGACTTAGTGAAGCAAGTAATTATTAATTTGATCACCTGCGCGTGCCTTATCTAAAATAAGGTGGGTAACCACCCTTTCCTTTATAAGGCGAACGAATGGAACTACTAGCAATCTATGGGAATGATTAAATCAGAATCAACTCCGGCGGCATCTACCTGTAACTCCTACTTGCACTCTAACTCCTCCTTTCTCTGGTACTCAATTGTATGAATTTATTCTCATTTGACGTAATGCTTGAGGATAGTATCAAAGTACGGTCTTCAAGTAGCTCGTACTTACTTCCTTCAGCTTAGCTGGCCAGGTAAGCGATCAAAGGGAAGAGATCGAACCTCACTCAAATCCTTACGCCGAAGAAAGGAAACAAAAAAGCACTTTTGGATGTAAAGCTGCCTGTTCACTTTACTACTCGCTTGGTGACTAACCTACCAAACCTACCCAATCGTACGCAGCTCCTTCGTCCCTTTCGTCTGCTTGCAGCTGTCATCTAGCTACCCGAGATCGGTGTGACTGTGATCAGGTTGACCTCCTGTGGTTTCATCCATTCATTGGCCTCCTACGACCGCCCCTACTTGAGTGGCTCCTACGCACTACTTACTGGCAGTTCGCTCCCATCTCCGTAACTCAGGATTAGGTACCGGGCTCTTACACGGGTGACCTGACCTCTTTGACGTCTAGTCTGGCTCTAGCGGCTGCTACTAAGATTATAGGAGGTATAAAGTTCGGGTGTTTGGGGCATCCAACCTTGATAGCCTACTGGAGTCGGAGATGGGCCCGAAAAAGGGAGAAGTTATTCCGTAGCCTACTGGTGACGGCCACTAAGTCTCTTTTTCTTTTAGCTCTATTCCCGAGCCCACCTCTCCGCCTAACGGCTCTTGTACAATAGCCTACCAGAGCCGGTTATCGAGCTAGCTCCTTAGCAACAAGGCTCTCTTTAGCATAGCCTACTGGAGACTATAAACATTACCACTACTAGCAGGAGCGCTTGTTAAGTCCTGCTGCTAGCGCAGCAACGGCTAAAAGATGGCGCAAGATTCGCTATCGCCTTTGACTTATGGCGCTAGTAAGTTATCCTGCCACTATCGTAGCAAATAGCCTACTGGTGTCGGGACCTACTGGCGGCATTAGGCTACTGACCTGGATAGGCGAACCGCCTACATGCGAAAAGAAGAGCCTTGTTGCTGCAGCCTACTGGAGTGGAGCTCTTGCTAACATTACCACTACGTCCTGTTCCACACTCCTCGGCCTTGCCCTTACTTTAGCTTTAGGAAGAAATCCAGACTTTGGAGCTCAGCTTAGGGATCAGAGGCGAACCGCCTAGTATGGTACACAATTAGTTCACTAAGACAATCGGAGTGAGCGGGCTATGAAGTTAACCCTGCTTTTCGGGTTTACCGAGCTGAATGGTGATTCGGAGTTAACGGGCTTGGCTTGAAGGCGTGACCCCTTTGATTGAATTTATTTGGCGGCCTTCGACTTTCGATTCGGGATTAACGGCACCCTTATTTACTCAGACTCAGATTGGTAGGCAATCAACAGTCATAACAACGAGATTCCCCACTGACTGCTCGATCTCGAACTGAAAGATATGCTCCTATCTACTCCTGGCCCTTCTAGGCCTACTTACAGCCTCTTTATGGCTATGCTAGCTCCTTGTGGTTTGTGGAAAAGTCGTCTTCTTCATCACGCCTCCTAACCCAAATCCATCTTGTCTGGCTCTGCAGCGGTGCGACTCTCACCGCATTCTTGTCTTGTCTTTCTACTTGGTCTCGGCCATTATCTACGCCTTGAGTCTTAGTTGGTCTGTGTAAGAGGTCTATGGCTCAGGTCAGTCTGTCCGTCTTGCTTCTGTTCTCGTACTTGATCCGATGGGAGATGAGTGCCTTTGCCCTGGCCTTTCACTGCTTGAAGCATTGGAATAGGGTACAGGCCCAGATGGAGCTATGAAGAGAGATGCTCCACCGGGCCTGCCTTATTGGTTATTCAATCAATGGAAACTATGAGGGATCACCAGCTTTTTTTCGTATCCAGGATCAAATATGGATCGAAAGGCTACGATGCATCCGGCTCGCCTGCTCAGCTTCTTTCATTTGTCATTGATGGCTCGGCTGCTTGTAGAAGTATTCACAAATGTGGGTTCCATGGCCGATGCCGCTCCCACTGGAGATTCAGGGATCAGATGCTTGCTCTATCCTTCCCTCATTCGCGGCTGTGAGACGCGGGATTCTTTCTATTTGGAAAAGAAGAAAGAGCTGGCCCAGCCTCGTATGGAGCTTCCCCACTTCCATTCGATGCAGAGGCAGTGGAGACGACTCTTTTAGGTTCCGTTCCGCCCTATCATGTAAGGGCTCAGCAGGAATTGATGGAATAGAGTACGTACCTTTGCCCCTGCCCATCCCGGGCGGTCCTTCATATCCGCCTATTGGCTCCGGTTCGGGCTCTTCACGAGTAGATTCAATGGCTAGCTACACTGGTGAACCGGTAGGTGTTGAGGTACCAGGATATGGAAGAGAGGCAGGCATAAGAGGTAGGGCAAGCTTCATTCAATCAATAATCCCGGGAATCCGCATCGAGCTAGTGGCATGTGGCTGGTCGTAGATCACGAAGAGTGGAAGTACTGCTTTAAGAAACATTGGCTAACTCGACTTGAAGAGTTGAGATAGCTGAAAAAGAAAGAAAGGCCACTAAATTAGACTCCGAGTTGAGAAATCGGTACCGGCACAACCTGAACCGTCATAAGAAAGGATGCTAGACACTTCAGCTGCACATGAATCAGCAACTTTTGAATCAAAGCGAGAGGCCTCTTTCTATTAGTGAAAGCTCAATCCCAACTCTCTTATCTGGTGCAGAACATACCACTGAATCATTCTAAAGTACTATTGCCAGATTTCATCTCAAATTGAGCTGCAGTTCTTCTTTCAAACCTAGCTAGGGATTCCGCTCTATCAATTCCGTCACTCTTATCTACGATAGGAGCAAACTCCACTTCTTCAAAAGGAGAAAAGATCATATCGGCAAGAGCAAGTAAAGTCTGAAATGCCTCAGAAGCGCTTAGCTGCATTATCTTCCTACCGATGCCATACTAGACTCTATTATGACCTGAGGGTGACTGAACTACCTTAAGCCCCGAAGTCACTTCTCCTCTCGGCAGGGAACTTTCGCTACGCTAGTAAATGACCCAGACATGGGGCTTGGGTGGGACCTGGTAGGCCGTTGATTCAAGCAAGAAAAGAAAGCCTTAACGCCCTTGCTGCTTGGATACGCTTGATGAGGGCTTTTCCATCCATAGTAAAGAAGTAAAGCGCTTCCGAGCATTTCGATGAGCTAGCGTTAAAGAGGAGAATCGGAAGAGAGGCATGTACTATGGATGTACCGATGGTTGTGATGTTCTTATTCTGAAATATCCCCCTATGTGTCTCAACCGGGTTGAAATCCTTAGTAGCGGAACTGTGGGCTAGGAAAGAAGAAAGTCATTGTTATTGTTATTGAATAAGCAGCTTCGGAAGAGAAGCGTTGACTTCTTTCCTTAAAGTAAGTGCTAGATTCTATTGTTGTTCAAGAATAAGCTGCTTTGTCAAGTAATTTAGAAAGTAACGGTAGATAGATAGATCTTTCAAAGAAAGAAAGATCTATCTACCTTTCCCTCACACGTGGATAGGCAAACAAAAGAAAGCAGTCACCCACCAGGAAGGCATAGAGTGAAGCCAGGAAAGCAATTGGTTACTACAGACAGACCAGATTCAATAGCGCCGGTAACACCTCAAAGACCAAGAGCTGCGGATAATCTTACTCTAACAACGGGTATTCATCCCATCTCGAGTTATAAACTATATTCTCATGTCCCCAAC